TGGAAGGGCTAATCAGTTATTTCTTCCATGGCCCCGAGGATTCCAATATTAGCACTGATGGTACGGAAATGTAACTCGCTATTCAAACAACTATTCAGAGTTCCTAGAGCTCCCTGTAAGGCTTGTTGGAAAACTTGTTGTCGGACCTGATTAATCGCTCTTTGTTGTTCAAAATGGAGGGTTTCATTTTTGTAATTTTCTAATTGTTCCAAACTATAAGAAGTAGCATTAATCAAATTGACTTTTTCTCGTTCTATTTCAGAGTATCCATTCATTCGATACTCATCTGCTTCCATTTCCACTTTTCGTAAACGAGCCCGGGCTTTTTCGAGCTGCTCAATGGCTCCTCTACGTAATTCTTCCGAATTTCGAATAGTACTCAAAATCCTCTGTTTTCGATTATCTAATAAATCATTTAATGAAAGTAGATTTACCATTAACCATTAATTTCACAACTTCCATGATCTCTTCCCGAACCAAACATGAATCTTTCGATTCATTTGGCTCTCACGCTCAATTTTTTATTTTATGGGCATTCTCTCCCATATCTTTTTTTTTAATGTAATGAGCCTATCCTCTCTATTTCTGTTTGTATTCAAACATATCAAAACTGATACAAGACCAGAATATTAAGAGAACTCTTCCGACCAGACAAAAAATCTATAATTGTCAGCAAAGTTGTTTCTTTATTTAATTGAAAATTTCTATTTATATATAAAATATATATTTTACATTTTCATTTTATTTCCCTTTTTTATTCAAATCCAAAAATTCCTCTTTTTTATACATAGGTCGTCGATTCGGCATTGGATAAAAAAAGGCAAGGTGTCCTTTATTTATTCTAGTAAATGGTTCAAATCATTTTATCGATATGAGTGTTCTATATCAGAAAAATTACCAACTATTTTTTTTTACCATTTCGGTACTAACGTAGTGGTAGAAAGAGTACCATGTTGTGCCCGGACTTCAAACAGTTTAGCTTTAACCATGTTAATGGTCTCACATTATTGGTTGATAGAGAATCAAAGTTGACTTACCAATGAATAACGAAATGCTATGGTTCTTACATATGATTTATGAATTTATTCAGAAGGAATTCGTCGAGATTGTGCACTTTTTTTTCCTACTTTGTTTTTCCTATTTATCCTGGAAATATATAATATATTATAATATATATACTATATAAAATAGAAAAAAATATATAAAAAAAATAAAAATATATTCTATAAAAATAGATTCTTAAAAATATATTATATAATTATATATATAATAAATATATATAATATAAATAACATAAATAAATAATAAATAAAGTGCAGCTGGTTAGATCCAACCTATTCTTGAAATATACAACTCGCACACACTCCCTTTCCAAAAAAAATCAATACACCAAGCACTACACTTAGATTTATTGGATTTGTTGCTAAAATATCGGTATTAAACCCGAAACTCCCGGCGGATGGCCAGTGGCCTAAGGAAACGAAAGAATCGGTTAAATTTTTCATATGCTCTCCTCTTATAGATAGGACTAACAAAGAACAGAGTTCTTTTTGTATCACTTGGCTCGCCCTTTTTTTGATCGATTTCTTTTTCTTAATTTCCCATTTTTTTATGGGAGTAGATTAAATCTATTTATTGAATTCTCAAATTCAAAAAAAAAAAATTCTGATTTTTTTTTGAAGTTTCCGATAAGATACTTATTAAGTTAGGTCCTAGGTCTCGTATCAATTGCAAAATAGCTCCTTTGTTCAAACACTTCCTAAAAGAAAAGTCAAAATTCCATCGTACTAAACGAAGGACGGGAAGGAAGAAAGCGAGCGAATCCACTAATTCCTCATCCTCAAATCAGTCCTTCCCGGGGTATTGTCGCAACAAATACATAATTGTAGGAGTAAAGTATTGATATAATTCACAGAAGCAAACGGCAACGAGTTAATATAAAATAAGAAAAAAAGTACGTAACGCACTTTTTTACATTTTCATTCTAGATTCTAGGATGAAATTAAACAAAAGGATTTGCAAATAAAAGCGCTAATGCCACGACCAGTCCATAAATTGTTAAAGCTTCCATAAAAGCTAGACTAAGCAATAAAGTACCTCGTATTTTTCCTTCTGCTTCTGGTTGTCTCGCAATACCTTCTACGGCTTGGCCTGCAGCAGTACCTTGACCAACTCCAGGTCCAATAGAAGCAAGCCCCACGGCCAATCCAGCAGCAATAACGGAAGCGGCAGAAATCAGTGGATTCATGATGATAGGTTCCTCGCACCAAAAAAAAATGGTTAATGATACAATCAACCAATGAATTATTACTTATTTGATCACTAAAATATATCGAGTCGAAGTAAGTAAAACTTCGAATAAAAATAATAAATAATATAGATAGGGGTAACCCTATATAACTAGTATATATCTAATATCACATATACATTTGTTTCTTACATAACGTAAACCGCGCGCATTTTATATTGAATCGGATTCTAGAATAATTCTTCAAAAGATATACATACAGGGGCTGTGGCTGGACTTATAGACATTACATATATCTGGTGTGACCCCCTAACCCATCCACCATTTCGTAATATCGTCTATCTTTCCTCCTACAACTCTAGTCGTATATACATATGTATTTTTATCTATTATGTTCCCCAACCAAGAACAAAATAGATTTTCCTGAACCATGCATTGCCTCAATTGGGATAAGCTTAAAAAAAAGAAGACTATTTCGAAAACTAATCAATGATGACCCTCCATGGATTCCCCTATATAAGCCGCGGCTAAAGTTGCAAAAATAAGAGCTTGAATACCGCTTGTAAATAATCCAAGAAACATGACAGGTATAGGAACTACTGAAGGTACTAAAGAAACAAGAACAACAACTACTAATTCATCAGCCAATATATTCCCGAAAAGTCGAAAACTAAGAGATAAAGGTTTTGTGAAATCTTCTAGGATGTTAATTGGTAAAAGTATTGGAGTTGGTTGAATGTATTTTCCGAAATAACCCAATCCCTTTTTGGTAAGACCCGCATAAAAATATGCCACTGACGTGGGTAAAGCTAAAGCAACAGTAGTATTTATATCATTCGTGGGGGCGGCCAACTCCCCATGAGGTAACTGTATGATTTTCCAAGGTAAAAGGGCCCCCGACCAATTAGAAACAAAAATAAATAGGAACATGGTTCCAATAAAGGGAACCCAAGGACCATATTCTTCTCCAATCTGAGTTTTGCTCAAGTCTCGAATAAATTCAAGGACATATTCGAAGAAATTCTGACCGTCGGTCGGAATGGTTTGTGGATTCCGAACAGCTATGATGACTGAACCTAATAAGATAGCAATCACGACCCAAGAAGTGATAAGTACTTGGGCATGAATTTGTAAACCCCCTATTTGCCAATATAAATGTTGGCCTACTTCTACACCTGATATATCGTATAACCCTTTGAGTGTTTTAATGGAACATGGTATAACATTCATATTGTCCTCTGACAGAAATCGAACTTCAAAAAAAGAATTATTTTGATTCAAGCATCTCTTTCTCAACTTATCTACTTTCATCATTAATCATATATTTAGAATACCAAGAAATCACATAAGATAATATCAATATCCCATTTTATCTCTTTTAAAAAATTCAAGACAAGACATAGTAACCGATCCAAGAAATCAAAATAATTAACTAATCTTATTATTCTTAATCATAACATAATCATAATCAACGACTTCTTATATAGCTAGAACGACCCTCACAAATTGCGGATACTAATTTGTTAAGAATCAATCGGATTGAAGCTATAGCGTCATCGTTGGCTGGAATCGAAATATCTGCGAGATCTGGGTCACAATTTGTATCGATTAAACAAATTGTTGGAATTCCCAAAATGACACATTCTCGAAGAGCCGTATATTCTTCTTGCTGATCAACGATGATTACAATATCGGGCAACCCAGTCATATATTTGATCCCACCCAGATATGTTTGCAAAGTAGATAATTTTCTCTTCAACATTGCTGCATCTCTTTTAGGGAGACGGTTGAGTTTCCCCATCTTTTGTTCTGCTCTTAAGTCTCTGAACTTATGAAGTCTCGTTTCCGTAGTGGACCAATTCGTTGACATACCACCGAGCCATTTTTTATTAACATAATGACATCGAGCCCTTATTGCAGCTGATGCTACTAAATCCGCTGCTTTATTTTTGGTACCAATGATTAAAAAGTTTTTTCCTCGGCTTGCTGCATCAAAAACTAAATCACAAGCTTCTGATAAAAAACGAGCAGTTCTAGTAAGATTTGTAATATGAATACCTTTACGCTTTGCAGAAATGTAAGGGGCCATTCTAGGATTCCATTTCTTAGTACCATGACCAAAATGAACTCCAGCCTCCATCATCTCTTCCAAATGGATGTTCCAATATCTTCTTGTCATTTTTCCCACGCTTTTTTTTAACAAATAAATAATTGTTCCTACGGAACCTTCTACCGGGATTGACCGTTGATACACAGCCCAAACTGTTCATTTCTTTTTTTTTTTTTTTTTTTACTTCATTTTTTTTATTACCAAATCAAAAAAAGTAAAAAGAAGAAATCTCGCCTTAGGAATTATGAAATCGCGTAAATGATTTTTCTGGTGTGTCATGGAAATTGTTTGGGGCGCAAGAACAAAAAAATTCTCTATGGTGTAACAAAATATCTCTCATTTCCAACTCGAATAGATTTTTCTTTTTGATTTCCAAATGAATGTTTTTGTCTTGCCTTGAACAGTGCACTAATTTTTTGAATCCGGTACCGACAGGGATAATCCCTCCCAGAACAACATTTTCTTTCAGACCCTTCAACCAATCAATACGACCCCGTAGAGCAGCTTTTGCTAAAACTCTAGCAGTTTCTTGAAAACTTGCTTCGGATATGAAACTTTGAGTATTCAGAGATGCCCTCGTTATTCCCAATAAAATTGCCCGATAACAGATCGCTTCGTCTAAAGCACGCCCTGCTCGTTCCGCCCGCAACAATCCGATTAATTCTCCAGGCAAAAAAACATTAGACATTCCATCTTCTGAAACCAACACTTTTGATGTTACTTGCCGTACAATAATCTCTATATGTCTATTATGGATCTGTACCCCCTGGGATCGATAAACCTTTTGGATCTTATTAACCAAAGAGATACGACTTTGAGCTATGGTTAGCTCAGCTCCAATTAAGAATCCCCAAGGAATTCCGAGAATTCTTGGTATACGCTCGTTCCAACCTTCAACTCTCCTTTCAAGGTTCATCGATATTGAACCAATCGAACGCACTTCTAAGATTTGTTCCACTTTTGGAAGGCCTTGCGTTATGTCACCAGATCGGGATTTTTCATATATAAATGTAACTAATGTATCTCCTTCAGAAAGGGGTTCTCCATAATGTCCGTGAACAGTCGCTCCTGGAGTAGCCAAATAGGGCTTAGCTGATCTTATAACTAAGGAGTCAACGTGAACAATTAAAATTTGACCAGATTTTTTTATGTGTGGTCCATATTTAACTAGACATATATTTTCACAAATAAATTGTCCAATGCTAATTATTGTGGATGTCTCTTCACAATAATTGTGATGTAGAAAGCACCAATTCAAATGGAATGGATTCAAAATGATGTTATTGCGCGGGCCGGGATTATAAATCTCCCTATTTTCATCTATTAAACAGTATTTAAGTACTTCAAGTACTTGGAAAGTCTGTTTAAAATTATCAAGTATCCAATATTTGTTTAACAAGATCTGATTATGAGTTATTAAATGGTAAGATGAATAAAAGTTCACTATTTTAGGTACAATAGTACCTAAGGGACCCAACAAATCCCTAATTGGAGTTATGGGATTCGATTCTTTTGCCACATTGTTATATTTTGAACTGTTGAATGGACATGGACCAACTCGAGAACAATTGAATGATGACAAAATTATCAAAGATTGGCCTTCCTTATTTCGATTCAACAACGTACCAATAGTTCCTTGATGCTGGGTAACTAATGGAATCTTCGCTTTTGAATAAAAAGGATTGATATTGGTGCGATCTAATCCATTATTGGGAATCAATCCTGAACCCGCCGTATCATACCTTTTTCCGGCATATGAAATAGTAGACTTGACTAACTCAATTCTTATGAAATCGCGAATCAGATCATTTGCCCTTACCTCAACAAAGGAAGCACGAACCTCTTCTATAGAACCTTTTTTTTCTTGGTCCCAATTCAATACTAAACAAGTCCGAACTAATTGAATACTTGTGTGATAAATTCCGCGAATTGACTTTCCATTTCCATAAAGGATATAATTGACAACTTTAAGTTCGACATTATCTTTTTCCTGCAAGAGATCTTGAGGGAAAAGTTTTGCTAAATTTATCCCATCAGCTATTTCATATGTGACTACGGGTCGAACCAAAACAAAATATTTTTGGGGGGTGGGTGTGATCCGTTGGACATAGATCCAATTTTTCAATTTTTTTTTTGATTCCTTAGAATTTTTTTTTTCCGTTCCCGGTGGTATCAAAATGCCGCTGTGTTTGGATATCTTATCTGTCTCCCCGGGAAAATGAATATCTCCAGAAAATATTTTCAGTTCAATACTTTTTTTTTTTCTCTCCACTCGGACTAATCCACCTACTCGGCTTCTTGTATTTGTATTTAAAGCGAGTTGTGTATCTACTCCAATAATACTATTGTTCCGGACCATTATGGACGAAGATCCGGGTAAGATATGCACCTCTTCGGGAATAAAAAAAAACCGATCCACTTTCATTTGGTATTTCGGACTAAATTCTTTTGCTCCTCGATACTCAATCAAATCTTCTTTTTTTACGATTGAATCCACCTCTACGATCCCATATTTAGTAATTCCCGAACTCTTTCTGCTGTATCGTGGATCATCAAAATAAGCAAGAATACTATTTCTACGTAAAATACCATTTATGGGTATTTCAATCGAAATACCAAAAGAGGGTATTAGTTCTTTCTCTCGTTCTTGATCATATTGTAATGGGATGAGAAATCTATTTCTTCGCCTTTTCGCCAAGAAATCAGAATTCTCTTGGAGAATCGAAGGATATATGAAATTCCAATACCCATTGGATATGATTCGATCAAGTCTTGAATAGTCAAGAATTTCCCTATCTTTTTTACCAGAAGGATCCAACAATTTATGTCTTACTCGATCATTAGTGATTAATCGGTCAGAGATATATCTTTCGTCGACAGAAAAAGAATGAGCATTCATTTGATCTTGATCCTTGTGGAGCGAAAAAGACACTATACTAGATCTGCACGGACCCCCGGCTAATATCCATAAATGACTTGTTTTTGGTAATAGATGAACATTACTATATGTATATTCAGGTGCATGGTAGACATCGGTACTCCAGTGCATTTCTCCCTCTGATTCAGAATAAATATGTTTTCGAACCCTCTCTTTAAAATGAAAAGTAGACGTTCCGGCACGAATCTCAGCAATCACTTGTTC